CTCTCTAAAAATGATAAGATTCTCTTATATGAGAAATTACTTACAGCGATCCTGCATCTCCGCCTAGTTACTTCGCTCCGCCCCTTGATGACAAAGTAAACATAGCCGAAGGCCCTTTTTTTCCTATCGCTTTGCTAGACTCCTCTACACCTATCTTATGAAATCTGTACCGTTCAATTTCCTTATTCCCTCCCTCTTGTCTCACCGCAACCTGTCGCCTAAAACAGGAGAATCGAAGGAAAGCAAGTTTAGGCTTCAAGTCAACTACATCTCAAAGCCTCGAAGGTTATAAGAAAGCAAGCTAGGCCCCTCATTCAATTTAGCTACTCAAGTCTTCTATCCACTATGTCCCTCAACCTAGCAGATGAAAGACAAAGAGCCTTATCAGTTGACTACCAAAGCCCCCCTCTAAAAATAAAAAAGTGCGGCATCCCATTCCCGAGCGAGCCCAATGGTTAATAGAAAGGGCTTGCTTAAGTGTATGAACGCCTAGAAAGCTATGGCTTGGTCCCCTATTGCGGATTAAAAAAAATCTTTCTATCTCGGCCATAACTAACTGGTAATCAGGAGTTTCAGGAAACATCTAGGATTACCTACCCATTACACCAAACTGCAAATAATCAAGTGTCCTGAAATGCATGTCAGGCTAAACAGAAAAAGAAGAAGTTAGCTAGAGTAATAAACAAATAGGCTCATCAAGGAGCATTAGCTGCGGGTCGATCATGAATAAGGGTACCTTCATTGGCTGGGGAAGATTATTTGGACGGATACAAATGAACGAGAAATCAACCTCGATCAATTCATGCCTCTTTGCTACAATGGCTATCTGGATATCTATCTGGGGCTATAACCGATTCCTCGGCTAGTACAAAATTAAAGAGCTAAAAAGGCTTCTTGCTCAGACTGCTTTCTCTCTTCCGTATGTGAAATTTTCCTTTCAAGCCAGCAGTGACATCGAAATGTGAGATTTAAGCCTTTTCCTTCGCATTTGCTTGTTAACAACGAGCCAACCTTCTGAGGGTTAGGTGAAGGTCTCGTTCCTGGACTGTCCATACATAATAAGAGTCTTCTTAACCGTAGTAGCAAAAATGATTTATACATCTTATATAAGAATCAATCTGGAAAGACAGCATTAGATACCTCAGAACTAAGAAGAATGCCAGCCGATGAGATTATTTAGGACAGGAAGAGAGCATTACGAATCGCCCTATTTGATCTAGTCTCTTCCATTATCGTACATACAAAGATCGTTGTAGCAAAGTTGGAGAGGCACATTTCCTCCCAAGCTCACATTCGTTTGTCTCATTGCTCTCTATAAGATAAATTTCCTCTAACTCGAAATGAAAATATCGTAAAGAAAAGAAAGTGGATCTAGTGCAGAACCTCAACCGGTGGATCCGCCTTTCTTCGCGCTAACTCTGCCTAAAGTGAGATGTGTGATAGCTGGCATGTTTACCAACAGCTAATTGTGCATCTTTCTTTTTCCCATGTTTTTTTTGGTCAACAACCAACCACATAACATATATATAAAGTCTCTCTCTTTTTTGGGGAGAAAAGAAGAAAGAAAATGCAAAATGAATATGCTTCGCCCGTTATCCCCTCATCTTTCTATTTATAAGCCACAGCTTACTTCGACGTTTCCAATTCTCCATAGAATCTCCGGGGCTTTCCTAGCCACTATGGTTTTGTTTTTTTATCTTCTTTATCTGAAAATAGGTTTTCTTTGCTTCACCTATGAAAATTTCTACCTATTTTACTTTTTTTCATCAAAGCTCATCCTAATCTCCGTCGAGATTACTGCCTTAGCCCTGTCCTATCATTTGTATAATGGGGTTCGTCATTTATTGACGGATTTGGGGGGATTTCTCTTTCTTAGAATTGGAAGAAAAAGATTGAAATGACTGTTCCAAATTTCACCTGATATAAAAATGTGATTTTCGTGTTTGTTTATTATGAGAGCTCTCTTCTTTAAAGCTTATGCCGTAGAAGCTGACATCAGGCTATTGGCGTTTTATCTGCATAAAACCGACCAAGACCCGGAAGGGGTTTGCTTTTTTTGGTAATGGGTATACTCGAGAGAAAGTTTGGAATTCGACCTCTCCGGTCATGGACTCCTTTTTAGTTTAGGATCCCTTTTCTACATTCAATTCTTTATTGAGCCTGGTCTGGAATCACCATCATTACACATTCATTGTTGGTCTGGCTGCTGGTCTAGCGATCCCTCCTAGCCGCCGCCTAGAGTGCAGCCTGCCTGTTGAAGACCGTAACGTTTGTAACTCAGTGCTCCATACGGGGAAAATGAAAACAGAATTCGTTCGGATCCTCCCACATGTTCAATCTTTTTTTAGCGGTTTCCCCAGAGATCTTTATCATTAATGCAACCTCCATTTTGCTCATTCATGGAGTTGTATTTAGTACCTCTAAGAAATATTATTATCCACCGTTAGTCAGTAATGTGGGTTGGCTTGGATTACTTAGTGTTGCGCGCCTAGGAGGGCAG